GTACTTGGGAGCCTATGGATGAAGACATGGTTTCTCTGGATCCCATTCAATTTCATTCGGAGGAGGAGCCTTATAAAAATCGTATCGATTCTTATCAAAGAAAGACAGGATTAACCGAGGCTGTTCAAACAGGCATAGGGCAATTAAACGGTATTTCCGTAGCAATAGGGGTTATGGATTTTCAGTTTATGGGGGGTAGTATGGGATCCGTAGTCGGGGAGAAAATTACCCGTTTGATTGAATATGCTACTAAAGAATTTCTACCTCTTATTATAGTGTGTGCTTCCGGAGGGGCACGTATGCAAGAAGGAAGTTTGAGCTTGATGCAAATGGCTAAAATATCTTCTGCTTTATATGATTATCAATCAAATAAAAAGTTATTCTATGTACCAATCCTTACATCTCCTACTACTGGTGGGGTGACAGCCAGTTTTGGTATGTTGGGGGATATCATTATTGCCGAACCCAATGCCTACATTGCCTTTGCGGGTAAAAGAGTAATTGAACAAACATTGAATAAAACAGTACCCGAAGGTTCACAAGCGTCTGAGTATTTATTCCAGAAGGGTTTATTCGATCTAATCGTACCACGTAATCCTTTAAAAGGCGTTCTGAGTGAGTTATTTCAACTCCACACTTTCTTTCCTTTGAATCAAAATTAGAACATTAAGTCCATTTTTTTGAGCAAACAAGTAATTCGTTTATCGGAATACAAGTGAAATTGAGACGAATGGGTTTTCTTTGTTGACATAAGATCTAATTGTATAACGAATCAAAAGTCACATAAAATCGGAAATCTGACCCTTTTTCTACTTTTTCTATATTCCTGATTATTGATCAAGAAGTCTCTATTAACAAGATAAAAGATGAAATTCTTTTTTTCGTGAAATTAGGCAAATAAAAAAATCTTCTTCTCGTCATATATAATTAAATTAAATAAAATCTAGAAAATATAGTATAGAATTTTTTATCTTTCTATAGCGTACGATAATCCTATTTTGACTAAGAATCCCTGCTGGATGGGATTCTAACAAACCCTTGAATCAATATAAATAGAATCTAATTCATTAAAAAAAACTTTTTGCTTAGTGAATGAAATTCGAAGACAAGAGCAAAAAATGAAGAAAATAATATCTCATCCATATCCTCTCAAATTTTTCATGTAGAAAGATGAAAAACTACATTATATACTCACTTAGACTTAGATAGTAGATACTTATATTATTTTTAATTAATAATTAATTAAAAATAGATATAGATATTAATAAAAATTTTAAGTAGTAATAATTCCAATTTAGAATGATTAAATTCTAATCAAATCAATTTATTATAATATAAATAATATATTATTATTTATTATATTATTAATTTAATATATTATATATATAATATATTAAATTAATAATATAATAAATAATAATATATTATTTATATTATAATAAATNNATATATATAAAATATATATAAGATATAAGTTAAGATATAAGTAAGATCTTTATATATATTATATAATAAGATAAGATATCTTTATATTATAAATAATATTATAAATAAAAAATATAAATAAAATATAAATAATAATAACAGGTACAAATAGTAAATCGAGGTACCCATTCTATGACAACTCTTAATTTTCCCTCTGTTTTGGTCCCTTTAGTAGGCCTAGTATTTCCGGCAATCGCAATGGCTTCTTTATTTCTTCATGTTCAAAAAAACAAGATTTCTTAGAGCCGAGGGCGCAAAATATTATCTTTTTTTTTTTCAAAACTGACGCTTGTATCATAACACAGATATCCATTTAGCTAAATATGGTATAAGAGGCTTCCGTCGAAATCTCCCCAAAATGCTATTAGCTAGTTTCAAATAGACCCGAATCGGCGAATAGCTGAACTGTAAAGTTGGTCTATCTATATACATGTGGCTATCTTTAGTGAGTCATACGAAGGGTGTGTTATTAGTTTAGATCTAACCAATTTAATGAATTACTCCTAAAGGTTCACATCAAACTAGTGCTAGTTGATGCGAGTTACTTCGGAAATAAACGGCAAATTCATTTGGGGTATTCTCTCAATTCCAAAAAAAGCAACCGGATCAAGTATGAGTTGTCGATCAGAACATATATGGATAGAACCTATAACGGGGGCTCGAAAAACAAGTAATTTCTGCTGGGCTGTTATCCTTTTTTTAGGTTCATTAGGATTCTTGTTGGTTGGAACCTCGAGTTATCTTGGTAGAAATTTGATATCTTTATTTCCGTCTCAGCAAATAGTTTTTTTTCCACAAGGGATTGTGATGTCTTTCTATGGGATCGCGGGTCTTTTTATTAGCTCCTATTTGTGGTGCACAATTTCGTGGAATGTAGGTAGTGGTTATGATCGATTTGATAGAAAAGACGGAATAGTGTGTATCTTTCGTTGGGGATTCCCTGGAAAAAATCGTCGGGTCTTCCTCCGATTTCTTATAAAAGATATTCAGTCCGTCAGAATAGAAGTTAAAGAGGGTATTTATGCTCGTCGTGTCCTTTATATGGATATCAGAGGCCAGGGAGCCATTCCATTGACTCGTACTGATGAGAATTTTACTCCACGGGAAATGGAACAAAAAGCTGCTGAATTGGCTTATTTCTTGCGTGTACCTATTGAAGTATTTTAAGAAATCAGCTGAGAAATTAATGCTTTCTCGCGGGAGGGCAAAAAAGCAAGAATCCTCTTTTTCTATAACATAACTTAATTGAGGTTTCTTCAGAACATTCATTCGAGTCAAAGCAGACATATAGACATATATGGAACAAGTATAAAAAAACCTTTTTGGGGATCTTTTATATGTATCGAAATATACACATACACAACTCAATTATATATTAAATAAAAAAATAAGAAAAAAAGAAAATCTCATAATCAACCATTTCGAAATAAGGAAATTCCCCCTTTTTAGTTGTTGGAATTGAAACTTTAGATTCAGATAGATCATATCTTGTAATTTTTTTGAAGCTTCTTTTTAGACTTTTTGTGCTCCTTAATGACGAAAAATTTGGATCTCTTATAATGTAGCCAATTTATTTATGTCGTTTTTTGTCACTCATTTTTCACAATATTTTTCAGAAAATTACCTCAATTATTCTATCGATGACTACTCATAGTCAGTTAAATTTTTTCGAAATATTAGAGGTTTTTTTTATATAATGATAGAAAAGGAGTTCTTTTGTCTCAAAATCTGAATACTATTCATATTCATTATTTAAAGTCATATTCATTATTTAAAGTGGTTTTTCCGGGCGTTCATCGAAAAGAGATATATGTTTCGAATTTGACTGATTGAGATATAGGGAAACAATTTTTATTATATTATTTATTCATATATATTCATTCGAATTTTTCATCTTTTTCCGTATTTTTTTCTAGATTCAAGGCCTAACCACGAAATCACAAATAAAAAAGAGTGAATAGATTCATAGGTTTGATAACTTGTAATAGAACTGATGCGTGAGAGAAATATTAGATTACATAGAGTCGACGAATGAGATGGGTTCATTAACAATTCACAGATGAAAAAATGGCAAAAAAGAAAGCATTCACTCCTCTTTTATATCTTGCATCTATAGTATTTTTGCCCTGGTGGATTTCTCTCTCCTTTCAAAAAAGTCTGGAATCATGGGTTACTAATTGGTGGAACACTAGGCAATCCGAAACTTTTTTGAATGATCTTGAAGAAAAGAGTATTCTAGAAAAATTCATAGAATTAGAGGAACTCCTCTTCTTAGAGGAAATGATCAAGGAATACTCGGAGACACATCTACAAAACCTTCGTATAGGAATTCACAAAGAAACAATCCAATTAATCAAGATACACAACGAGGGTCGTATTCATACGATTTTGCACTTCTCGACAAATATAATATGTTTCATTATTCTAAGTGGTTATTCTATTTTGGGTAATAAAGAACTCGTTATTCTTAATTCTTGGGCTCAAGAATTCCTATATAACTTAAGTGACACAATAAAAGCTTTTTCTCTTCTTTTATTAACTGATTTATGTATCGGATTTCATTCGCCCCATGGTTGGGAACTGATGATTGGCTTTGTCTACAAGGATTTTGGATTTGTTCATAATGATCAAATTATATCTGGCCTTGTTTCCACTTTTCCAGTCATTCTAGATACTATTTTAAAATATTGGATTTTCCGTTATTTAAATCGCGTATCTCCGTCACTTGTAGTGATTTATCATTCAATGAATGACTGAAAAATTATCTACCTAATCCAATTATAATGTTTCTTACTTTGCAGTTGTACATAAGCAAAGCATTGAAAATCGCTTTCTATTTCTACCCATCCCGGAGATTCATCCTATATTCCTATATATATATTAATCGAGTCAAAACAAATTATTCCAGTAAATAACAGAATCGTGGATAGGAAACTCCATTAGTGACCTACCCAAATTTATTGTATAAATATATTTTCGGGATCAATGGTTGGACCATGCAAACTAGAAATACTTTTTCTTGGATAAAGGAACAAATTACTCGATCTATTTCCATATCGCTGATGATATATATCATCACTCGTACATCCATTTCAAATGCATATCCCATTTTTGCACAGCAGGGTTATGAAAATCCACGAGAAGCGACTGGACGTATTGTATGCGCCAATTGCCATTTAGCTAATAAACCGGTGGATATTGAGGTTCCGCAAGCGGTACTTCCCGATACTGTATTTGAAGCAGTTGTTCGAATTCCTTATGATATGCAAGTGAAACAAGTTCTTGCTAATGGTAAAAAAGGAGCCCTGAATGTGGGGGCTGTTCTTATTTTACCAGAGGGTTTTGAATTAGCCCCTCCCGATCGTATTTCCCCCGAGATAAAAGAAAAAATGGGCAATCTGTCTTTTCAGAGCTATCGCCCCAATCAAAAAAATATTCTTGTCATAGGCCCTGTTCCTGGTCAGAAATATAGTGAAATCACCTTTCCTATTCTTTCCCCCGACCCCGCTACTAAG